GAACTGTTCGTTTTCTATTCATGTCAGCATTGCGTATCAAGGTTAGTGTATCAGCGATTGTATCCTTACCCACGCTAATTATAGCTCCTTACTTTACCCATGATAATTATAGCTCCTTACTTTCAATATAATCAACGTGCTCCCCTTTTTTCGATTTTTTATTTTTGGATTCCATAAAATATCTAATATTGAATATGAGAATATAATAAGAATCTATATATAGAAAATATTATTCTACTAGGATAATGTTTTCTATATATAGAATACTCTAAAAGTAAAAAAAGATAGAATATTAGAAAATGAACTAATGAATTATTAGAAACTATATATTGAATATATATATTTCATTCGTTTTTCTTTTTTTTTTCTATCTATTATTTTATTATTTGTATTTATTTTTTGAAATATGAATTAAAAAAGATTAAATAATATAAGAATAATGACTTACTATTTCGAATACTTACTATATATACTTTTCATTTTTATCATTACACAAATACACAAGGTATATATGTGAGATAGAATAGATTAATTAATTTGATTCAATTCATAAATAAGATATCCATATCACGATCTTGTATTATAATACCTCAGGTGCTAATGAAACTATTTTAGTGAAATTGAACTGTCTCAATTCTTGGGCTATTGCGCAAAAAATTCGAGTTCCTTTTGGATTTCCTTCTTTATCAATTAGAACCGCAGCATTATCATCATACTTTATTATTATACCGTTACTACGTTTGAGTTCTTTACAAGTACGTACAATTACAGCTCGGATCACTTCTGATCGTTCTACAGACGTATTTGGTACTGCTTTTTTGATTACAGCAACAACAATGTCACCAATATAAGCATATCGTCGATTACCAGCTCCTATGATTCGAATACACATCAATTCGCGGGCTCCACTATTATCGGCTACTTTTAAATAGGTTTGAGGTTGAATCATATCATTTTTTTTTTCTCTTTCAGTCAAAAAGTGGAAGTAAAAAAAATATTCTGTGTTCAAAAAAAGAAATCTACAATTGCAATTTTTTTCATACGAAAGACTTCTTTCGTTCGAATGATTATTCTGAAAGAATGAATTGAGTTCGTATAGGCATTTTGGATGCTGCTATTGAAATAGCCTTTCGAGCTATATTTTCTGGGACCCCACTCATTTCATAAAGTATTTTGCCGGGTTTAACGACAGCTACCCAATATTCGGGAGACCCTTTTCCTGAACCCATACGCGTTTCGGTAGGTCTTACTGTAACAGGTTTATCTGGAAATATGCGTACCCATATTTTTCCACCCCGACGGACATTTCGCGACATTGCCCGCCGCCCCGCTTCTATTTGTCTAGATGTGATCCAAGCGGGCTCAAGTGCCTGAAGAGCATATTTTCCGAAGCAAATAGTATTACCTCGATAGGCTCTTCCTTTCATTCTTCCTCGATGTTGTTTACGGAATCTGGTTCTTTTTGGGTTATAGTTGATGGTTTTTTCTCAATTCCATCTCTATTACAGAACCGTACATGAGATTTTCACCTCATACGGCTCCTCACGAATGAATCGATTCCAAAATATTTATATTTTATATTTAACCGATAAAATAATATACCAATACTATACTATAAGATACATATGTTTAAATACAATCGCGGAATTTTTTGGCATTTCATAGAATCGATTGATCTATTAGAAATTTGTATATCTTGCTTTGATATATAAGAAATATGTATTCTTATAGACCTTTTTTGCTATCCGTATCGAACTAAACATTGTTGTTTTGGTATAAGGTTCGTTCGAACCTCTATTTGTATTTTCTTTATTCAAAAAAATCCAAATTTTCGCGAGCGAATATTTACTCTTTCATTATTAATCTCCGATATAATGTAGGGTTTGTCCACAAATCTTCAAAAAACAACGAATTGGTTCTTAGTTTCTTCCGCCATCCCACCTAATGAATCATGAAGATTTGTTTTTCATTTTCAAATAATCTTAGGTATTCACAGGTTCCATCGTTCCCATCGCTTTTCGATTTATGGTTAGGTCTGAATTCTACAATGGAGCCTCTGCAATAAGATTTTCTTATTTATTTTATTCTTTTTTTTTGAATCAACCTTCTCAGTTTTATTGATTCGAGGCTCTTGATTCGTTTATTCTAGGAATATATTTATCCGTTGAATATTGATGCTTTATTACACTACCTTTTATGAGATAACCCATAGACCTTTACATATTCGAATTCGATATCATAGATATATTTCTTTCTTTCACCCCTTCATTTATCTGTATATTCTTATTGCTTTACAACTCATAATCAGATTCGTTTTTATTTCTTTTTTATGAAATATTTGATTTCAGTTGCTATAATTATATAACCGCATATATCTTGATTTCTATTTTTTATTTTGACCGGTTCTTTATATCCAGATTAATGCAAAGCGATGAGTAGGTTATTAGATTAGTTCTTTATTAATTCTATGAATTTTTGTTTCAATTGAACCACTCTAAAA